TATTCCACTTACTAGAGAGGTTCCCAGGGAATTCATTAGAGGAATATTTCCAATAAATACGGTTTGTTCTTGCATATCTCTACCGGTTTTCCAAATTAATCCCGCGGATACATATAATTCAGAAGAGTATGTGAGTGATTCATACACAGCATCTCTTTCTTTTATCAAGGGCTCTGCCAATTGATATGTTGCCACAAATAATTGAAATTCAATTTCTTGGTCTGTATCTTCAATTTTTGGAAACTTATGAAGTTCTTCCATCAAGCCTTGATCAATGAACCTACAAAATCCGTCAAATTGTATCTGACTAAACCCTGGTATTGTATACATTCCCTCATTTCCATCCCGGAACATCTTAAGTTTTCCGTTTATCGAAAAAATCCAACTATTGGCTCACTCTTCGTTGAACCATATAGATTGATCTAGCAACGATGGAATGTATATTTTGCTCATTTGAACAACATGAAATTTTATCCAACCCCATATACATATATACATGTACTAAATACGTATGAACGGAGGAATAAAAAAAAATGTGACTCAAATTCGAATTTGCGACAGATACAAATGGAAATGAATTGATAAAACATTCCTGGAAACAAAATTCTGCCACTTAGACTTATGGAGTCTTGTATAGAATATCAAAATAGATCCAATTTCTACCTTATGATATTACGATCAGATTGGGTACCATAAATGGATTCGGAATTGAATCTGTTCTCTATGAGTGAGATAAAGACAGAATAATCAGGAACCGTCTAGAGTTGACTTTGATTTTAGCACTTAATTTATTTCATCGATTCCGTTGTTCAAAAAATGATTCGCAGAGAGAAAAGATATTTCTACCCATTTGTTAATTAGTAGAATACGATTGAAGTGCATAAGAGAAGTCATATTTATTAAGTACATGCAGATATAACTATCTAGCTATCCGTATATCCCATCTTTTATCGAAGTTCCCTTGAGGCAACATAGGTCGTGCTATATCCAAATTTCTATTTTATATTCAATATATTCAATGAAAAATGCAAGCACGACGATTTCCTAATAGGAATATGTAGATAAGATACCTGACTAGGTATCCGTGTAAGAATTTCTGTTCTGGGGTTTACATATACACATAATTGTTGTTATAATTGAAATTGAAAAGGATTAATTATGGAAAAGAATTGAGACTGATTAGTCGTATATCAATTTGATCTCCTTATGTCATTAAGGAAACCAAATTGGAGATCAAAACCCAAGAACCATTCATGAATTCACAGTCATTAATGCTTCCAATTTGCTCTTAATTTTGGATTCTGTGACTGGAAATCCATTTTTCTCTTTCAATAGAAAAAGGGGGGAAAGCTTTTATTTAGGTGTTGTGTGTTTTGAAATACAATCAATCTAAGAGAACAACAGGATCCAATCAAAAAAAAGAAATGGTTCAGCAATTCCCCAGAATATTTCCATCTATATCTATTTTGTATCGTTTTGGCGGCATGGCCGAGTGGTAAGGCGGGGGACTGCAAATCCTTTCTCCCCAGTTCAAATCCGGGTGTCGCCTGATTAACAAAAGACTCGGAATTTCTTACCCTACTAAACTAATAGAACTCAAAAAATTCTTGCCTGGCAGAAGCAGAGGTAAGGGGCGGGGACTGTCGATACCCAATTTTAAGAATCGGGGGGTTGACTTTCAATTATTTCTTCAAAAATCGGGGTGTGACCCAAACCTGTACCATACCAATATGAATTACCAATATAAATAAAGAAATACTCACTTAATTACGGATTGCTGATGCGTTCAGGCCATTGATTTGATTTATCAATCGAATCAAATCCATAGTAAGATTCAATTGTGAGATTCAGAACTACGAAAGTCAGGGACCGTAAATCCGTGTATCCAAAGGAAGGTTCCTAAGAGACTGTAAATCCTTGCTCCTAGGATCCAAGAAGGGGTTCTAGGAAGGACTATAAATACTTCCTAATTACCTTACCCTACTAGTGTTTACTGACTGAGTCTTGAAGTAGATTGGGTAGGCTGGTGGGGAATCCAATTAGGAGTTGTGGAAAGAACTGAAGATACTTTGTATCCATACAAACTCATGAGAGTCTCTGAGTGCTCAGGTTTTCAATTAATATTGTATGGGTGATTGGCTTTTATAGAATAAAAGTGGAAAAAAGTGCTTTCGTTGGGGTAACCCCGCCAAGAATGTAATAGGGTGTCTTCCAATTGTTTCACATTTCACAGAAGTAGAGACAGTAAGGCTTAGATGGGAAATTAGGAGTATGTGATAGATAGTTATATATCTTGATGGTCTATTTTTTTTTTTCTGCTTTTTGTTTATGAAAGGCAACAATAGGTCTTACTATTCCTACATATTCCATTAGTCACATTCCCTTGAGACTTCCAAGGGGCAACTGTGTATCTTGCTTGTACTTAGTGCTTTCCGATTCCACCAGAAATCATATAGGGACTTGTTACGGGTGTATTAATTGGATTGGTTCATCAAAAACG